CGTGTCAACTATTTCCACGGAAGGTGGTGAGATGATATCTTGAGCGGTTACGTATCTGGGTCCCCTGACGCAGATGGATGCGTCTATAACTCCATACAGATTACTTCTCAATATAATTTCTTTCAAATTTAGTAAAATTTCATGTACTGATTCTTCAATACCTACTATCGTAGAATATTCATGCGCTACTTTCTCAGATTTTGCACGTGTGATACATGTTCCTTCTATTTCTCCAAGTAAAGCCCTTCGCATGGCAATACCTATGGTATCGGCTTGACCTTTCATAAGCGGGGACAGAATGAAACGACCATAATAAAGACGCTTACTGTCTACTCTTGATTCAACACATTTCCACTGTAGTGTTCGAGTGGATCCTAATACTTCCTCTCGAACCATACTATAATAATACTTATTATATTATTTGATCAGATCATTGAACTATTTATTTCTCTTGAAATATGTTTAATTCCTATTTCTACACACGTCTTTTTTTAGGAGGTCGACACCCATTATGTGGCATAGGTGTTACATCACGTACGAAACTTAATAGTATACCACTTCTACGAATGGCTCGTAATGCTGCATCTCTTCCGAGACCAGGGCCTTTTATCATAACTTCTGCCCGTTGCAGACCCTGATCAACTACTGTACGAATAGCATTTACTGCCGCGGTTTGAGCAGCATAGGGTGTCCCTCTTCTTGTGCCTTTGAATCCAGAAGTACCCGCGGAGGCCCAAGAAACCACCCGACCTCGTACATCTGTAACAGTTACAATGGTATTGTTGAAACTCGCTTGAACATGAATGACTCCTTTTGGTATTCTACGTCCATTCTTAGGTGAACTAATACGTCCATTCCTACGTGAACCAATTCTTGGTATAGCTTTTGTCATATTTTATCATCTCATAAATATGAGTCAGAAATATACAGAAAGAAAAGATACGGAGATATCCATTTCATGTTAAAACAGATCTTTTATTCTTACATGGGTCCTCCCTTTAGAAAAGAAAGTTCTTTTTTAGAAAGATTACCCTTGTCTCTGTTTATGTCTCGGATTGGAACAAATCACTATAATTCGTCCGTGCCTACGGATCAGTCGACATTTTTCACAAATTTTACGAACAGAAGCCCTTATTTTCATATTTCTTATTCCTTACCTTAATTCTGAATCTACTCTTTTGAGGAAAATAAGTTTCTTGAATATTTTTTTTTTTTTTAACTTCGAATTGTGTCCCCATGAAAGGAATGTTTAAAAAATCACCTAATCGCTCGAATCTTTGTTGCGAAGTCTATAAATTATACGTCCTCTGGTTGAATCATAACGACTTACTTCAATTTTTACTCTATCTCCTGGTAGTATCCGTATAAAACTGCGCCGGATCCTCCCTGAAGCATAACCTAGAATTAGATCTTCATTATCTAAACGAACCCGGAACATACCGTTGGGAAGTGATTCAGTAATTAAACCTTCATGAATCAATTTTTGTTCTTTCATTCCAGGTAACCCCCTTGAAGTATCAACTAATGAAGGAAGAGGTATATAACTCACTTTTCCTCTCTATTTCACAAATGGGAAGTTAGAGATAAAATTAGGATACCAGAGGAGGAGGATCACCATATATAACACAAAATTTCTCCTCCAATTCTTTCTAGTCGAGCTTCTCGATCTGTCATTATACCTCGAGAAGTAGAAAGAATTACAATTCCCATTCCACCTAAAATCTTAGGAATTTGTTGATAGTTGGAATAAATTCGTAAACCGGGTCGGCTGATATGCTTTAAAACGGTTCTATATATTCCTTTCCTAGTCTTTCTATGTCGCAGGGTTGAAACCAAGAAATATTTGTTATTTTCCTGATGTTTCCGAACGTTTTCAATAAAACCTTCTCGTAGAAGTATTTTAACAATGTTTTCGGTGATATTAGTAGATGCTATTCGAACCGTTCTTTTTTTATTCATGTCAGCATTTCTTATAGAAGTTATTATATCGGCAATAGTGTCCCTACCCATAACGAACTATAATTTTTTGTGCCTCCTAATTTTGATATAATCAACATGTTTCCTTTTTTCTTTTTTCTTTGTTTTTTTTTTTGAATTATTAAATAAAAGTATATGCGTGAGACACAATCTATTAATTTGATCTATTTCAGATAGTCTACTATATCATAGTGTCATCTACTAGTATTTATAATACCTCGGGAGCTAATGAAACTATTTTAGTAAAATTCAACTGTCTCAATTCCCGAGCGATCGCACCAAAAACTCGAGTTCCTTTTGGATTTCCTTCTTGATCAATGACAACCGCTGCATTGTCATCATATCGTATTATCATACCGTTGTCACGTTTGAGTTCTTTACATGTACGTACAATTACAGCTCTAATGATTTCTGATCTTTCTAGAGGCATATTTGGCACTGCTTCTTTGATTACAGCAACAATAACGTCGCCAATATGAGCATATCGGTGATTACCAGCTCCTATGATTCGAATACACATCAATTCTCGAGCTCCGCTGTTATCCGCTACATTCAAAAGGGTCTGAGGTTGAATCATATATTTTTTATTTGAACCTGTTATTTCAATGCAAAGGATGAAGGAAAAAAAGAAATATTGTCCGTCCAGAAAAAAATAAACCTGCGGTTGTTTTTTCATCCTCAATATCCCTTTTGTTTAGTTTTACATCCCTATCGTGAAATAACAAATTGAGTTCGTATAGGCATTTTACACGCAGCTATTGAAATAGCTGCTCTGGCTACAGTTTCTGATACTCCGCCCATTTCATAGAGTATTCGACCCGGTTTAACAACAGATACCCAATATTCGGGGGATCCCTTTCCCGAACCCATACGTGTTTCCGTAGGTCTTACTGTAACAGGTTTGTCGGGAAATATACGTACCCATATTTTTCCGCCACGACGCGCATATCGTGTCATTGCTCTCCGCCCCGCTTCTATCTGTCTAGCTGTGATCCAAGCGGGTTCAAGTGCCTGAAGAGCGTATTCGCCGAAACAAATATGTTTGCCTCGACAAGATATTCCCTTCATTCTTCCTCTATGTTGTTTACGAAATCTGGTTCTTTTGGGGTTATAGTTGATGGTTGTTTCTTAATTCCATCTCTATTGCAGAACCGGACATGAGAGTTTCTTCTCATCCAGCTCCTCGCGAATGAAACGATTCAATAATATTACAGATACACATGTATAATTATAACATGTATAATTATATAATTATATATTAAATTATTAAATAATAAATAATATAAAATATAAATAATAAATATAATAGATATAAATAAATATAATAGATATATAAGTAATTAGAAGTAAAAGTAATTAGAAGTAATGAATGGCATTTATTGATATTTAATTTGTTACATAGGAAGATGTATATACAAAATATACAGCTAGACGTGTATATTATTAGATATAGATTAGATATAGAAAATATAAAAAATGCTTCTTTTTTTAGAATATAACGTAGAATATAATGAATCCTTATTTTTACCTCTATCGAACCGAATCGCGCCAAAAAATTGTAATCCAATAAATAAAGGTTTCGCGGGCGAATATTGACCCTTTCATTCGTAGGTGTCAATTCATGACACCTCTCAGGATAAATCAATTTTTTCTTGGTTCGTTCCGCCATCCCACCCAATGAATTATTAGGATTCGTTTTCAATAGAATCCTATGCAGTCACAGGTTTCGTCGTTCCCATAGCTTCTCCATTAATGGTTAGGCCTGAACTCTGCAATGGAGCTTCCGGCAAAATTCGTTCCCGAGTCAATCTCCTCAGTTTTTATTAACCCGAGGCTCTTTATTATTTATTATTTTTTTTTTTATTTTTTTATATTTATATTTTTTTATATTTATATATATTTTCATTTTATTAATTTATATTATTTATTTATATTTCATTTATATATTTATATATTTATATCAGTATTGATTATATCAGTATTAATGCTTTATCACACTGCCTTTTATGAGGTGATTCATAGACCATACATATTGGTCTCATATATCATTGATATTTTTGTTCTCTCTTTCTATCATCCTTCCATTTATCCACATCCCTTTATTTTTGCTTCACAACCCATAATCAGATTTCTTTTTTATGGAAAAAATTTCAGTTGCTACAACTATATGATCGATCCACCCATATAATGACTGTTTCTTGGGATCTCGACAATACGAAGCAATAAGTTGGTTATTAATTTATATGTTACTAAGTTCATAGTAGGGGTTAGTCTATTTTTTTTTTTTTAATCTCAACCCTAAACTCTAAAGAAAAAACTAACGAGTCACACACTAAGCATAGCAATTATACTAAATGGTCAATCGAATTTTTATTCAACCTTATAGAATTAGAATTGTTCATTTTTGTTTGATTTAACAGAAAAAGAATGAAACCGTTTGTAATTTTTTGTTCTATCACTGGACAGAATGGCAAGACAAATGAAGCTCTATTATTTCTCGTTTACAAATATCCAAATTTTTATGCCTAATACTCCATAAATAGTTCGAATTGTATAGGAACAATGATCAATTTTAGCGCGAATTGTTTGTAGGGGAACCCTACCTTCTCTGATCCATTCGACACGTGCAATTTCTTTTCCGTCGATACGCCCTGCGATTTGTACTTGAATTCCTTTTGTATCTGTTTGTTCAGTTAATTCAATAGCTTTTTTCATTGCCTTTCGAAACGAAACTCTATTTTTTAACTGTAAAGCTATATATTCTGCAAGAATATTTGGTTGTCCATAAGGTTTTTCAACTCTTATGATAGCAATGTTGAGTCTCTGGTTCACAGAATGAAGTTCTTTTTGTACATTCATCTGTAATTCTTCTATTCCTCGTGTTCGGCCCTCTATTAATAAATTTGGGAATCCAATATGGATTATGACCTGGATCAAATCGATTCTTTTTTGAATTCCTATACGTGCGATTCCTTCGAAACCCGAGGATATTCTCCTATTTTTTTGTACATAGTTCTTGATAC